ATGAAATAGGCCCGCTAATATGCCCAACGTACCCGCTGCAATATGATGAGAGGCTATTCCGCCCGAAACAAACGGATCAAAACCTTCCACACCCCACGCTGGATTTACAGATTGTACTTTTCCGGTTAGTCCATAAGGATCGGACACCCATATTCCAGGGCCATACAAACCTGTTACATGAAATGCGCCAAAACCAAAACAAGCCACCCCTGAAAGAAATAAATGAATTCCAAAAATCTTGGGCAAATCCAAAGACGGTTTTCCTGTACGTTCATCAGTAAATATTTCTAGATCCCAATACACCCAATGCCAAATAGCTGCTAAGAAGCACAAGCCAGAAAACACAATATGCGCTCCGGCCACACCTTCGTAACTCCAAATGCCTGAATTCGTTACAGCCCCCCCTGTGATACTCCAACCACCCCACGAATTAGTTATTCCTAAACGAGTCATGAAGGGTATAACGAACATACCTTGTCTCCACATTGGATCAAGAACGGGATCAGAAGGATCAAAAACGGCTAATTCATATAGAGCCATTGAACCGGCCCAACCAGCAACCAGAGCTGTATGCATTATATGGACAGCAATCAACCGACCGGGATCATTCAATACAACGGTATGAACACGATACCAAGGCAAACCCATGGAAATACCCCTTTTTATCAAATAAAGACTATGTAACTTTATTGCATTTTAAAAACGATACTATGGACCTCCCCCCTTCAGTGGATTCTCTCCGAGCAGGAGATAATATTTGTTCTCTTCTGCTGGCAATAATCAAACAATTCTGTTCGTAGGAACAAAGAGAAGCAGATCTATTCTATACCCGATAAGCCCCAATACGCAATGGGGGGTTGAGCCCATTTTCTATGAGTGAATCCATCCATACTTAGCCATCATTCGAAAGACCTATTTGTAATAATTTGAGTTACTTTATTAATTCTGTCTTCCTTTCTGACCATGGCTAAAATGAATAACGGCCAATTTTTATGAAGACAATTAAACCCATTATTACGTTTCCACATCAAAGTGAAATATAGTACTTCATTTTTTTTAATGCCTATTGGTGTTCCAAAAGTACCTTTTCGAAGTCCTGGAGAGGAAGATGCATCTTGGGTTGACGTATAGTGCGGCTTGTCAGATATATTGGGTCATATGGGATTTCCCCGTTCTCTCCCTCGATCGAGATATCCCTTGTTTCACCCAATCAATTTATTTTAAATTTGGAGCGTGAAGTGCAATTAGATCCGTTTTGGGGGGATCCATATTAATATTACCATCTCAATAAAACTTATTTATGGTTGGCTTGGTTGGAACAAGAAAATGAAGTATCCAGGCTCCGTTTAGAAAAAACCCAATTAGTAATAGATATTAGTAATAGATCGGCGATTATTACTTGTATCATAAACGATTTTATTATTAAATTAGAAAGAGGGGTGATCTCAAAGTGTTAATTAATCGAATAGAATAATATGCTGAATACCTCATTGACGGAAGAAAGACATCAAATGAATTAAAAAAGAAGTGGTATTGGGAGCATTTATCCTATATGTGCAAATAGAAATCGGGGAAATCTTTACCTGGAGTAGAGCATAAACCTAAAAAAATGGAAGGGGCCCCTTCAGGAACAAGAAAATTACATCGTAATTTGGATTGGATCTCGATGAAACAATATATCAATGAGAAGTTTGTTTGATAAGTGTAGTGAATTTAGTATTATAGGTTATAGGAAAACGAGCAAAAACTTATCTTTTTTTTATGGAAGAAAAAAGGGTTCCTTTGTTAAAAGTTAGATAGAACCTACTTTAAGCCAAAATAAAGGGGCTGGAATCTTATACATTGATATTTTTTCCGCGATTTTTTGAACCGTATGCCTCAAAAGGTGCATGTACGGTTCCTAAGGGATAGTTTTTTATCCTAATCAACCGACTTTATCGAGAAAGATTGCTTTTTTTAGGCCAAGAGGTTGATAGTGAGATCTCAAATCAACTTATTGGTCTTATGGTATATCTCAGTATAGAGGATGATACCAAAGATCTCTATTTGTTTATAAATTCTCCCGGAGGATGGGTAATACCCGGAGTAGCTATTTACGATACTATGCAATTTGTAAGACCAGATGTACATACAATATGCATGGGATTGGCCGCTTCAATGGGATCCTTTATCCTGGTCGGAGGAGAAATTACCAAACGTCTAGCATTCCCTCACGCTTGGCGCCATTGAGTTTTTTATTTGAAAGAAAAAAGACTATGCCTTAGCAGGAATATTAAGTAATAATAGCATGGCACTTCGAATTTGATATGAGAAAACTCTCTTTTTTTTTTTACATTCAATTATGTATCGAAAGAGTAGTATGAGATAATAAGATATTCCGATTTTATCTTATCTATGGGGAGTCCATTTAAGCGTCACAAACTTTTTTGTTTTCACACCGGAAGGGTTTTAACAATATTTATTTTTTATAGAAAAGATTCATTTTTTGCCTTAGCTCAAAAAAACTTTGGGATTGCTGAATCACAGACGAAATAAATATATAAAGCAACGGAACCATCATAGTATTTTTTAACTCCCTCGAAAGGAAACGAAAGGAAGGGTGGTAATTGGATCATTTACCGATCTGCGTCTGATAGATCCTAGATTTTATCTATTGGCTGTAAGGTAAAAGTAAATTCCATTAGAGAGCCGTATGCACTGCACAAAAAATGCCCGTACGGTTCGTCAATTCTTTTTTTTTGTTTGCACCTCATCATCCTGCAAGATAGAGAAACCATTTATTTAGCATCAGGGTAATGATTCACCAACCCGCAGCCTCTTTTTATGAGGCACAAACGGGAGAATTTATCTTGGAAGCGGAAGAACTACTGAAACTGCGCGAAACCATCACAAGGGTTTATGTACAAAGAACGGGCAAACCCTTATGGGTTGTATCCGAAGATCTGGAAAGAGATGTTTTTATGTCAGCAACAGAAGCCCAAGCTCATGGAATTGTTGATCTTGTAGCGGTTGAATGAAGGATTTTGCTGAAATCTCTACTATTGTTGTGTTGAGATTTTCCGTATATTCTTACCGGGTTTAATATTCTATTAAATATATTTATAAATAAAAGCGATTCATAATCATCCGGTTAGGATCGATCTCAACCAGCCTATTATGTATACGATACAGCATGCCAACCATTAAGCAACTTATTAGAAACACACGACAGCCAATAAGAAATGTCACGAAATCCCCCGCTCTTCGGGGATGTCCTCAGCGCCGAGGAACATGTACTAGGGTGTATGTGCGACGCGTTTAGATCATGAGCTAGGACTGGGACACAAAAAAAAGACAAACTGTATGTTTCCAGTATCAATGATCAATCAATACCAGTGAATAGGATAGAAATAGAATATGAATAGGATACAATGGAAGAATTCCACTCACTATCTACAAATCAAAAAGATCCTTTATCTCCCTGTGTATTCAATTTATGGTTTCCATTGGTGCAAATCCAATCACCTGAATTTAAGATGAGAAGCAATTCCCCTTTGGTAAGAAATGGTTATCCATTAAGCGGGGGAAATATATAAGCAGAAAAATTATGTTCCCACTCTTGCAAAAACGGACTAACAGGGTCAGCTACCTAGCTAACTTTCATAATTAAATACCGTTACTGTATGGGTTAGATCTCATTGTGAAAGAACTATTACTAAATAATATAATTCATGGGTAGAGCCAAAGGATGTGAACTGTACAAGTTACCACCAATAATATTGATTAAATGAAGGAAGGGGTTCCGGTGTATAGAAAGGACCTCACCGTTTAAGAAGTAACCATAGAAACGATGGAACCACTATTTCTTTATCCATTTAAATTTTATTTTTATATTTACTATGTTTTGCTAGTATCAATCAATTTTTTAGTTAGCGGTGAAATGAAAAAAATATATATATATAGTGGTCGGGGAGGTTATAGTAGCCAAAGCCATTGGAATTTTTATTTTATACATTGGAAGAATCTGTTTTGTTATTAATCGACCAGTAAAGAGGAAAATAATAACTAAAAGACCGGAAATCAATTAGTTATTCATCAAAGTTTCATTTATTCAATGACCAGAATTAGACGAGGATATGTAGCTCGTAAACGTCGAACAAAAATCCGTTTATTTGCATCAAGCTTTGGGGGGGCTCATTCAAGACTTACTCGAACTATTACTCAACAGAAAATAAGAGCTTTGGTTTCTGCTCATCGAGATAGAGATAGGCAAAAGAGGGATTTTCGTCGTTTGTGGATCACTCGGATAAATGCAGTAATTCGTGAAAATAAAGTATCCTATAGTTATAGTAGATTCATAAATGATCTGTACAAGAGTAAATTGCTTCTTAATCGTAAAATACTTGCACAAATAGCTATATTAAATAGGAATTGTCTTTATATGATTTCTAATGAGATCATAGAGGATTGTAAGGAATTTACCGAAAACCTTAAATGACATTCCCCGGAGAATGAACTCCGGGAAGATATAGTATAAATTAGTATAAGAAAAAATTGATAAGATGATAAAGTTGTCAAAATGAGTGAACGCGCTCAAACAAAAAAACTTTTATTCTTCCCCGATTCTTTGATTCTTTTTTTTTTTTATTACAACACGAAAATAAATTTTAGATTTTATTATTTTTCGAACACAATATCCAGCTGGGTTTGAGTTAATATCATATTGGAATTTTGATTTGATTGAAGAGTAAGCCTATTTATTTCTGGTTCTAAAACCAGTAGTTCTAGTGGTCGACTCGGTTCTTTCAAACTGTTTCTCGTTATTAAGAAAAGGTAACAAAGATAAAATGCGAGCTTGTTTTATAGCAATAGTAATTAATCGTTGTTGTTTCAAGGTCAATCTATTCACGCGTCTAGATAAAATTTTTCCTTGTTCACTAATAAACCGACTAATTAAACTCATATTTCTATAATCAATTCGATCCCCCGATTGGATCGGGGGCAAACGCCTACGAGAAGATCGTTTGGATTTAAGAAAGGGTCGCTTGGATTTATCCATGGTTTGTTTGTTCCTTATCCCTGAAAATACTATTTCTTAGTTCTAATTCTTTTTTTTTTTTAGATCCAACTGAAATAGAAGAAATACGGAAATAGAAGAAATAGAAATTAGGATTTATTTTAGTTATATTAAAATATATATTATATATATATAATATGTCATTTTTAATGTTCCTTGGAAGAGTGACAAACAGACCTGCATTCGATCTATTTCTTTATCTCCCCATGAACCGTATGTTTGTAACAATAGGGACAGAATTTTTTCAATTCCAATCGACTCGGCGTATTGTGTCGATTCTTTTGGGAAATATATCTGGAAATGCCCGTTGATTCTTTATTAACCCCGTTTCGGACACAACTGGTACATTCCAAAATAACCGTTACTCGGACATCTTTACTCTTGGCCATGAACCCCCTTTGGTTTTTGATTCGCTCAACTCTTCCATTTTTTCGATCTGAAGCGAATAAGAAAGGAACAAAGAAAAAATAGAAGTTGCTAACTCTAAATCTAATTATGAAAGATTTCGTTGCAATCACTAGAGTAATAGTAAATAAATAGTAAATAATAAGGAATACAATTATTTCAAACTATATTTCTAATTGCAGTACAGTATCTTATTTAACTATTTTGTATGATACTGTTGCCCTAGGATCACATTTCCATTCCCGTTCTCACTCTATTATAATAGAAATTTAAGCCGGAATTTTCGCTGAGATTGAATAGACTTTAGTCTTTTTCTTTTCAAAAAAAAATAGCAATTAATTAGTTACAGCTATTTGATTTGATTGTATCTCTAATCCCCTTCCCGTATCAATAACTAAAATTAAAAAAAGGGGAATGTCAACGCATCGGGGAATAAACGATTGATCTCTATTAATAAACCTGCTAAAGATGCGAACCATAGAGTACTTAGTACTGGTGCCACGGAAAGATATGTTTTTAGATCTCGCATTGAAAATCCTCCTTCTTTTTGTTTTTAACGTCTCATATGGGTATATATAAGTCTTTTATTATTTTATTATATGTTATACAATATGTTATATGACACGAGCCCCCCCAAAAAAGAAGAAATGACAATAAAATTGTGTATATCAATGGAAGAAATAACACTATGGAAAAGAAGACAGGGATTCTCTACAATGAAACTGTAGACCAATTAAAAGGGATGTAGCGCAGCTTGGTAGCGCGTTTGTTTTGGGTACAAAATGTCACGGGTTCAAATCCTGTCATCCCTACCTATTCTATTACTTTAGTTCTCCTATGAGCAGTAAGGAGGAATAAATTGAGATCAATTAAATTGGACATACATAATCTTTCTTTCATTTTTAGTTTAGAAACGCTATGTTATATATATACATGCAAGGTGTATTAGGGTTCAAAAAAATTGTGATAATGATAAGAAAGCGCTCTTAGTTCAGTTCGGTAGAACGTGGGTCTCCAAAACCCGATGTCGTAGGTTCAAATCCTACAGAGCGTGCGTGATTCCGTTCTTGTTAGGTCAAATTCCACTGAAATAAGGTCGCTAACTTCAACAGCAATCAGAATTTGACCTCCTGTGGATTACGGAGGAGGTCAAAAACTGATTAATTTAATTATTTAATTAATCAAAGGTCCGACTGATCACCGCGCCTGTATTGTAAATATGCAGTTACGAATAATCCAGCCAAAGTAATCGGAATTAAACCTAATACGATTCCAAATAGAAAAACTTCAATCATTTAAATTTGTTTGGAAAGGGAAAAATATAAGTAATATCTATCCCTCAATATTAATACGAATTGCCCATAAATCTCAATGACTAATAAATGGCAATTGACACGGTAAGGAACTATAGAATACATGGAATCCTAAAGAATCTTTTTCGAGATTGTTCATTCAATTTTTAAAAAATCAATTTATTTCAAATTTTAAATAAGTCGTATCTTGCTCAGACCAATAAATAAAGCGGAGGTTATAGTTGAAGCCGCTAGTAGAAAACCGAAATAACTAGTTATAGTAGGCATAAAGGAGCTAAATGAAATATGTTCTTTTTATACATATGGTTAAAAAGCACTTACCTAAGTTTAAATTTTTGAAAGAAAAGATATGAAGATAAGCACAAATACCAATTGAAAGAATGAAAGTTTTTAATTAGTGTTATAGTTATAGACAGCCTTAACAAGGATAGAATACAAAGATAGAATGACAGGGGTACAAAAAGAAATGGATTCATCATCTGTCGATCCCGTAATTCCGAATCAAGAGAGTTGTTGGGCAACTTCCTGAGTAAACAAATATAAAAATACTAATAACTGCCTTGTGTAACTTCATTGAAAAACGAAACTCTCTTTGAATCATTATGGAATAAAATTCGAAAATAATTAATAATTTTATTTTTTTTTAGATTCTCCATTTAGCCTTTCTATATTATAAAGACCATCCTTGTATTTAGGTCAAGAAAGAACCTTTAGATCTAATACAAT